TTTTTTTATGATCTTTTCAACTTTAGAGCATATATTAACGCATATATCCTTTTCGGTCGTTTCAATTGGAATTACAATTTATTTACTAACCTTATTAGTCGATGAAATCAGAGGACTATATGATTCATCAGAAAAGGGTATGATAGCTACCGCTTTCTGTCTAACAGGATTATTAATCACCCGTTGGATTTACTCGAGACATTTCCCATTAAGTGATTTATATGAATCATTAATCTTTCTTTCATGGAGTTTATCCATTATTCATAGGATTTTCGCTTTAAAAAAAAATCAAAATCATTTAAGTGCTATAACGGCACCAAGTGCTATTTTTACCCAAGGTTTTGCTACTTCGAGTTTTTTAACCAAAACCCATCAATCCGGAATATTAGTACCCGCTCTCCAAGTCCAGTGGTTAATGATGCACGTAAGTATGATGGTATTGGGCTATGCAGCTCTTGTATGCGGATCCTTATTATCCACGGCTCTTCTAGTCATTACATTTCGAAAAGTGATAAAGGTTTTTTTGAAAAGAAAAAATTTTGTAAATGGAAATGAGTCGTTTTGCTTCGGTGAAATCCAATACATGAACGAAAAAAGGAATGTTTTACTAAATACTTTTTCCGCTAGAAATTATTACAGGTATCAAGTGATTCAACAATTGGATCGCTGGAGTTATCGTATTATTAGTTTAGGATTTATCTTTTTAACCATAGGGATTCTTTCGGGAGCAGTATGGGCTAATGAGGCGTGGGGGTCTTATTGGAATTGGGATCCAAAAGAAACTTGGGCATTTATTACTTGGACTATATTCGGGATTTATTTACATACTCGAACAAATACAAAGTTGGAAGGTGTAAATTCCGCAATTGTCGCTTCTACGGGCTTTCTTATAATTTGGGTATGCTATTTCGGAGTCAATCTATTAGGAATAGGGTTACATAGTTATGGTTCATTTAATTAGCATATACTTGAATTGAGGAAAGGGCCTGATGAAGACAAACATAGGACAGCGCATAGATCGAAACGAAACTTAGTGTTAGTGTAAGACGCCGAGAACCTTTTGAATCAAGCAGTGCGGCGATTCAAAAGGTTCTTACAAGCGCCAAAGGCGTTTGGTCACAAGTAAAATTCGATTATTTTATTTCTTTTTTTGTTATTTAACTGAAACTGAAGAGAAGGAAAAAGACTTCCTTGTTCATTGGCTAACGAACTTTTTTTTTTTTTTCAAAATAATGGGATTTCGTTTTGATTTTTTTTAGTCATGAAAACTATCGATAAAAAAATTAGATATAATAGCTTCGGCCTTGTCCACTGATAGTGAGAGAACGAAATCCGGATAAATACCAATACCTATTACGGGTAGAAGAATAGAGATCAAAACAAATAACTCCCGTGGTCCAGAATCAAAAAAAGAAGAGTTTGGTGGGGCATTAAATAGCTTGTACCCATAGAACATTTGCCGTAACATAGATAATGAATAAATAGGAGTTAATATCATTCCAATTGCCATTACAAAAGTGATTAGTATTTTTGGCATTAAAAAAATTTTTTGGCTGGTAATTATTCCCAAAAATACTATCAATTCCGCAACAAAACCACTCATGCCGGGTAGTGCAAGCGAAGCCATCGATAAGATACTGAATAGTGTGAATATCTTTGGAATTGGGATAGCCAGTCCGCCCATTTCGTCGAGATAAGCAAGACGCATTCTATCATAACTCGTTCCTGCCAAGAAAAAAAGTGAAGCACTAATAAACCCATGAGAAATTATTTGTAAAAAGGCTCCGTTGAGGCCTGTATCGGTTATCGAGCCAATTCCTAGAATTATGAAACCCATATGAGATACCGAGGAATAGGCTATTCTTTTTTTTAAATTCCGTTGACCAGGAGATGTTGAAGCTGCATAAATTATTTGCATGGTACCTACTATCATGAACCAGGGAGAAAATAGAGAATGGGCGTGCGGTAATAGTTCCATATTGATCCGAATCAACCCATACGCTCCCATTTTTAATAAGATTCCGGCTAGAAGCATACAAGTACTGTAATGTGCCTCTCCGTGGGTGTCTGGTAACCACGTATGGAAGGGTATAATCGGTAATTTGACAGCAAAAGCAATAAAAAATCCAATATAGAATATTATTTCCAGTGCCGCAGGATACGATTGATTAACTAATGTTTCCAAATTTAATGTTGGTTCATTGGAACCATATAAACCGATACCCAAAACTCCTATTAAAAGAAAAACGGAACCTCCTGCAGTGTACAAAATAAATTTTGTGGCTGAATAAAGGCGTTTCTTTCCACCCCACACGGCCAGAAGTAGATAAACGGGAATTAATTCTAATTCCCACATGATGAAAAAAAGTAAAAGGTCTCGAGAAGAAAATGGTCCTATTTGACCGCTGTACATCGCTAACATCAGGAAATGGAATAGTCGGGAATTTCGAGTAACTGGCCGAGCTCCTAAAGTAGCTAAAGTAGTGATAAATCCCGTCAGTAAAAGGGGTCCTATGGAAAGTCCATCTATTCCCAACCGCCAGTGAAAATCAAAAAAGGTGATCCATTTATAATCCTCTGCCAGCTGGATTAATGGATCGTCCAATTGGAAATTATAACAGAATGCATAGGTCGTTAGAAGGAGTTCTAAGACACATATATATATTGTATATCCTCTAGTCACCTTATTTCCTCTATGAGGGAGAAAGAAAATTAAAGAACCCGCGGCTATCGGAAAAACTACAATTAGTGTTAACCAAGGAAAATAATTCGTGGTAAAGACAAGATACACTTGGCCCAGAAAAACCCGTGCTCGAAACTCGAAAATAGAATATATTCTTATTTTTTTTTCGAGTACGGGTTTTTGTCGGTAATCGGTAAAAAAAAAAAAAAGAAACTGTATTTAGAAGGGATTCAGATGGGTTTTGGTAACGTATCAATAAGCTAGACCCATGCTTCGAGTTGTTTCATGCCATAAATAAACCCGAACACTCAAGAAATCCGTTGGACAGGCGGATTCACATCGCTTACAACCAACACAGTCCTCTGTTCTTGGAGCAGAAGCAATTTGCTTTGCTTTACATCCGTCCCAAGGTATCATTTCTAATACATCTGTGGGGCAAGCTCGGACACATTGAGTACACCCTATACATGTATCATAAATCTTTACTGAATGTGACATTGGATCTATCAATTTTTGTTTTGAACTTTTTAATTTTCGATCTAGTCAATTTGGAAATATCGTATAGTTAAACACCAGATGAATCAATGATTTACCAGAATTTTTCTAATTAACCCACTTTTGGATCAACTCCTAAGAGGGAACAAAGATACTTTGATTTCTTCCGGTTTGACAACCACGATCAAGGTTAGGGTATATTCTATATCCTAAGCCGAATTGATGAATATTATGATTTCTAAATGCTATTTATTCAATAAAGTCGATTGATTAATACGAGTCGATTTTCTGTTACGATAAATTGACGAAACAATAGCTGATCCGATAGCTGCTTCGGCGGCTGCAATAGCTATAACAAAAATTGAGAAAATATTTCCTTTTAATTGTCGACTATCAAAAAAATCAGAGAATGTTACGAAATTGATATTAACTGCATTTAGTATAAGTTCAAGACACATCAGGGCCCGAACCATATTTCGGCTCGTAATCAATCCATAGATACCAATAGAAAATAAATAGGCACTCAAAACAAGTACATGCTCGAGCATCATTGACCAACTCCGTCCCAATTTCGATTCATTTCAATATGAACAATAATGCAAGTGATTTGATTGCTTAGAATATACCAAGTATGGAGCAAAAGAATCTATTTGATAATAGATCGAATACCAAAATTTCGATTTTGATTTTCTATTGATCCATGAATAGTATTCACCTAGACTTTCAAAAATTGAAGGAAAATGGATGTGATAACACATAAAAAAGTAGAATTGGGATTGCTGTTTCTAGTTCTAAAGATTTGTTACTGACGAGCCACGGCAATTGCACCTATCAAAGCAACTAAAAGAATTATTGAAACGAGTTCAAATGGAAGAAAAAAGTCTGTTGATAAATGAATTCCAATTTGTTGACTATTACTTATCAAATCTTGTTCGATAATCTGGTTGGGTCGTGTAGTCCAAATAATCCCGTACCACGACGTATCTAGAATAGTAGCGATTAGCGAAAAAAAAATACTTGTACAAACCAGGGAAGTAAGCCCATCACCAACAGTCCAAAGATTCAAATGAAAATCTTTGGAATAGTCTGAAACATTCATGAACATTACAGCAAATATGATTAAAACATTTACAGCTCCCACGTAAATAAGGAGCTGCGCGGCAGCTACAAAATAGGAATTTGCTAGAATATAGAATAAGGATATACAAACAAGAACCAATCCCAAGGAAAAGGCAGAATAAATCGGGTTGGTAAATAATACCACTCCCAGACCTCCTAATATAAGACCTGATCCCAGAAAAACTAAAAGAAAATCATGTATTAGTCCAGGCAAATCCATTATATTAAAATAAGAGATAAATAAATCGAAATCTTTTTCATGAACTTATTGAACCGACCAGGAAATTTTTTTTTATGAGACATTCCCAAATCCAATTGAATTAAATTCGAATCTATTAAGTGGGAATTGGTACGGATACGTATACAGTTATTGGATAAATTTCCTTCTTTTCTTTATTCGAAATGGCAATTTGAAATTGAAGCTATATATATAATTGAAGCTATATATATATAGTTCGAAAAAGCTTCGGTCTATATATTATTTCAATACAAATTAAGTTGTCCTTCTCATCAACCAATCAATAGTTGAAGTTTTTGACCAAGCAAAGAAAAACCCTTATTCCTTTATACCAAATATACCAAAATGGAGCCTTAGTAATTCGAAATTAAAGGGTTTAGGCATTTTTTCCATTTTTTCTTTGAGGCGAATTCAACACTGTTCGAATTGTAAAATCGTCAATGACTGACATTGGTAAACGACCTAAAGCAATTTGATTATAATTCAATTCGTGACGGTCGTAAGTAGCAAGTTCATATTCTTCAGTCATTGATAAACAATTTGTTGGACAATACTCAACGCAGTTACCACAAAAAATACAAATTCCAAAATCAATACTGTAATTAAGCAATCGTTTCTTTCGAATATCTGTTTCAAATTTCCAATCAACAACAGGCAGATCTATAGGACATACGCGAACGCATACTTCACAAGCAATACATTTATCAAATTCAAAATGGATTCGACCGCGAAAACGCTCCGATGTGATTAATTTTTCATAAGGATATTGAATAGTTACAGGTAAACGATTTGCTTGGGATAAAGTAATCATGAAACTTTGACCAATGTACCTTGCAGCTCGTATTGTTTGTTGACCATAATTCATGAAACCAGTTACCATAGGGAACATATCGTGAATATCTATGAATAATTTTAGTTTCTTTCTCTTGTTTGAGACAAGTAGTGAATATTTTATTCCTTTTTTCTTTATAGCGAAAGGAGTTGGGAAGAAGTTGTTAATAATAGATTACCGAGAGAAATAGGTAAAAGAAATTTCCAGCCAAGATTTAATAGTTGGTCCATTCTTAGTCTCGGTAAAGTCCACCTTGTTGTAATCGGAACGAACAAGAACAAATAAGTTTTAGCTAATGTAATAAAGATACCAATTGTCGTTCCAAAGATTCCATCCGCTTTATTTATTTCAAATAGCTCAGGAACAAATATGTATGGAATGGAAAGATTCCAACCCCCCAAGTAAAGAACTGTTAGAAATAATGAGGAAACTAATAGATTTAGATAGGAAGCAACGTAAAATAAACCAAATTTTATTCCTGAATATTCGGTTTGATAACCTGCTACTAGTTCTTCTTCTGCTTCTGGTAAATCAAAAGGTAATCTCTCGCATTCCGCTAGGGAAGAAATTAGAAAAACGATAAACCCTATAGGTTGACGCCACAAATTCCACCCCCAAAAACCATATTTTGATTGTGCCCCAACTATATCAACTGTACTTGAACTGTTAGATAATCATAGTCGGCGGTAACATTACGGTTCCCATCGCTATTACAAAACCGTACATGAGATTTTCACCTCATACGGCTCCTCAGGGCCACAAATAAATGTAAGGACCGGACCAGTATTAGTTATCTTGATATGGTTATAGGATAGAGAAAGTCAAAATCAAAATCTAGCGGAGGATCCCCAATTATACCACAGGAATTCTGTCTGCTCTAAGGATAAAAAAAACAGTATTTCGGAATTAATCTCATCCTTTAAGAATTTAAATTTTGCTGTGTTGAGTAATAACTTAATCAACCCTTCAATAAAATACTCCTTGTAGAAATATCAATAGATATTTCAACCCATCCTTTTAGTTTCGATTACGAAAAAGAATTAGACATTACACTAATTCATGAATCATGACACGAATTTGATTTCTATCAATATATGAAAGAAAGAATAAAAGGATTAAAAGGATCGTTTTCTATTGTAATTGTATTTTTTCTATTTTTTTTGTTCCTCTTCTTCTTTCTGAGAGAAAAGGGTGCTTAAAAAAGGGGTAAAGGATTATTTCGTTCCTGATAGTTATTTCTTTAACTGGCGGATAGGAGCATACTCTGGATCGGAATTGTGGTGTGGGGAGTACTGCCTGATCATTTCTACCAACTTAAAGCCCCATTTACGATTCTTTTTATGTTATGCAGAAGTATCCTTTTAGATAATTGACATAATCTACATTACTAACCCGTTGTGCGTATTTTGGTGTTCCTTCCTATCCATCCATTTTTTGTTTTCAACCCCCGTAATATATATCTATTGGAATATATACAAACGCTAATGAAAATTCCATAGGGTTGGTCTTTTGAGCCCGCTTCAAGCTAGGTTGACCAATCAACCAATCTTGGGGTAAGGGGCTTCCTCCACTTTGACTTTTGTTTACTTCTCCTTAACGCTTGTACATAGGAAATGAGACTTAAGCCACTTGTACTGCGAATTTGAAAGTTGTTTTCTTTCACTCATATATAACTATCAAATTTCGTTTATTAACTTAATTTATTAATCTAAAGAATAAATAAATGAATAAAAACGGAAGATTTCTATTCAAGTTCTTTTTTTTTTTCTCGAACGAAAAAAAAAAAAAAAATAGGAAAACAAAAAGCTTAGGTTTTATCGAATCGCACGTAGAGATATTGATAAAACACATAAAGTTAATGGTATTTCATAACTAATCGATTGAGCAGCAGCTCGCAGACCACCTAAAAAGGAATACTTATTATTTGATCCATATCCTGACATAAGAAGTCCAATGGGGGCAATACTTGAAATGGCAATCCATAAAAAAATACCGATATTCAGGTCAGCTAAAACAAAGTTATAACTAAAAGGAATTACTGAATAACTTAGTAGAATTGCTATGACTGCTATAGATGGTCCAATACTGAATAAACTACTATTTCCTCTAGATGGAAGAAGGTTTTCTTTAAAAAGTAGTTTTGTTCCATCTGCTAAAGCTTGAAGAATTCCCAAGGGACTGGCGTATTCAGGCCCAATACGTTGTTGTATTCCTGCAGATATTTCTCTTTCTAACCACACAATTACTAGGACACCTATTGTGATTGCTACTACAGGAGTCGAAATAGGGGCAAGCACCCACACGATCCCATAGACCTCTTGAGTGGATTCCAATCTGGAAAAAGAATTGATATCTTGTACTTCTGTTGTATCAATTATCATTTCAACGATCAACTTCCCCCATAATGATATCTATACTACCTAATATTGTCATAATATCAGCCAATTTCATTCTTTTAACTAACTGAGGAAGAATTTGCAAATTGATAAAACCCGGTGGGCGAATTTTCCATCTCCAAGGAAAACCACTTTGATCTCCTATCAGAAAAATTCCCAATTCTCCTTTTGGGGCTTCTACTCTAACATAAAGTTCTTGTTTCGTCAATTCAAAGGTGGGAGAAGGCTTTTTACTAATGAATCGATCCTCAAAATCATTCCCTTCTGGATCGTTTTCTCTATCAAAACATCGGATTTCTAAATTTTCATAGGGTCCTCCCGGAATTCCTTCTAAAGCCTGTTGAAGAATCTTTACAGATTCCGTCATTTCACCGATTCGGACTAAATAACGAGCTAATGAATCTCCTTCTTTTTGCCACTGGACTTCCCAATCAAATTCGTCATAACACTCATAATGATCAACTTTACGAAGATCCCATTCTATTCCAGACGCTCGTAGCATTGGTCCGGATAAACCCCAATTTATTGCTTCTTCTCCACCAAGAATGCCTACTCCTTCAACTCGTTCTAAAAAAATAGGGTTTCGCACAATAAGTTTTTGATATTCAGCAACCCCCGTTAAAAAATAATCGCAGAAATCCAAACATTTATCTATCCAACCATGAGGTAAATCAGCTGCTATTCCTCCGATACGAAAATAATTATGCATCATCCTCATACCGGTGGCAGCTTCGAACAGATCATATACTAATTCTCTTTCTCTGAAAATATAGAAGAAAGGAGTCTGTGCGCCAATATCCGCCATAAAAGGGCCAAGCCATAACAGATGGGAAGCTATACGACTCAACTCCAACATAATGACTCTGATATAGCTGGCCCTTTGGGGTACTTGAATATTTCCCAACAGTTCGGGTCCATTTACAGTTATTGCTTCGGTGAACATAGTAGCTAAATAATCCCAACGGGTTACATAAGGCAGATATTGTATAATTGTTCGGTTTTCCGCAATTTTTTCCATCCCTCGGTGTAAATAACCCAATATTGGTTCACAGTCAATAACATCTTCACCATCTAGAGTAACGATGAGACGAAGAACACCGTGCATTGATGGGTGGTGAGGTCCCATATTGACTATCATAAATTCTTTTTCTGTAGCTAGTATACTCATAGGTTTTTCCTCGATTCATTCTTACATGAATTGTTGAAAACAACAAGAAGTTCATCAAGATTCAAAATCAAATAATTCGAATTTTTTTTTTTAATTAACGATTTTTGGACTCCCGAATATTCAACTTACTAATTAATTCTTTATAACGTACTCTATTTTTCTTTGACAAATAAGATAGCAGACGTTGGCGTTTTTCCAAAATTTTCCGTAGACCCCTTTGAGATAAATAGTCTTTTCTGTGCAATTCTAAATGTGAAGTAAGTCTCCGTATCTTATTAGTGAAACGGAATACTTGAAATTCAACCGATCCACATTTTTCTTCTTTTTTTTCTTGAACCATAACTGAGACGAATGACTTTTTTACCATAAAACGAAACCCCCTCACCCTCCTTTTTTTAAGATGAATTTTACTGATCAGTAATAATAATACTAGTTACTGGAATTTGATATACACAATCATCTTAAGTTCGTTATGAACTTGCTAGAAAATCAATATCAATAATCAATCCAATTTTCAATTTTATTAGGGATCCAAAAGGATGGTATATTTCTGCAAAAGAGAAAAATTGGACCTAAAAAAAAAATAGCTTCTTGATTCATTTATGGATCTAATTAATATGTACGCGATTTAATTGGTATCTTGTATCAGACTGGAATGGAAGATAAGACATGTATCCATTTCTTTGTTTTCATATCCCAAACATGGGACATGATAGATAGGAAACGTACACTATTAACGAATTTTCAATCGTGGATACATATGTATCCTTACCATACTGAAACGACTCCCATTATTGGTACTAAACCAATAGCGATTCATACAAATTAAATCTTCTAATCGAGAATTGGGCCAAATAAAGAACTTTAATTTAATTAGTTGATTTTTCTCTCTAGAAAGATCTTTGTTTTTATCCAAAATGTGACCCCCGATTTTTCCGTTAGTACAAAATACTGGATTTCTCTGCATACCGTTTTGATTCTTCGAATTGAAACAAATTAGAGTTCTTAATTCTCTACGACGTTTAGGGAATAAAATATTTTCAGGAACAAGCAAATCATAATGATTTTTGTTTCTATTTCCAGTCATTTTTTGATGTTTTGCAATGAATTCATCAAAATTTTTTTTATCAACATAGCCTTTTTCGCGGTATCTTTTATTAATTTTGTGCTTATTCTTATGAACCAATGAAATACCTACGATTTGATATATAAAAAATTGGCCATCATTTTTTACAGACAAACGACGGGGTTCAATAATAAGCATTCCCCCTTTCGTCAATTCTCTAAGAGCGAAATCCTTCTTAGTGATCAAAATAGCCAAACTAATTTCTCCTCCTTGAATAGAGGCTATAGTAACGTCGCTAGGATTTATCAGTCGAACCAGGTGACAATAGACTTTCATATCATTGAGTATTTTTTCCCTGAAAGAAACAGTACCTCTCCATCTCAACTGCAAACACAAATATTTTTTTAGGAAGAAATCAAGCTGTGCTTCTGTTTCTCTCTTGTATTGCTTTTTCTTTATACGTTTTTTCATGTCCGATCTCGTATAATTTTCTTCAACATCTTTTTCTTGGTTTGCGAGAACTGATCCAAGACTTACTTGCTTTTGGGCATCCGATCCCGGATTTCCTTGGTCTGCGAGTTCTTTTTCTTCTTTCCTTTGATTCGATAATTCAAGATAGTCCTTTTGAGTGGATGATATAAAAAGATCCGCTTCGTTCTTTCCGGTTAGAATTTTCTTACCATTTCCATGAAAATTGAAAAGAAGTAATTTGATTGGTATGATCCATGGTTTCCTTCTATATGCATTAAAAAGTAGCACAAATTCTGGAAAGAACCAAGGCTCCAGGTTTGATATAGGACAACTTAGTACTTCTTCATTCATTCCCATCCAATCAAAAAGTGTTCTTTTTTGGTTGGATGGGTTAATTTCTTCATCTTGATGAATTGTAAGATAAAAGGGGCTTCTTTTATTAATTGCATCAATTTTTTTAGAATTATCGGACCCAATCTTAGTATGTTGATTACTGCAGGTACCAGTATCCATATCAACCCAGGCTTCAATATTGACCTTATTTCTACGACAAAAAGTAAGAATTCTCCAATCAAAATATTTTCTATACAAGAATTTTTCCATATCCATAATATCATCTTCTCCTAGATAATTATTGATAAAGATACCTCCCAGCATAGCAAATAATTTTCCTTTCTTTATATTGTAATTATAATAATACTCTTCTTTATTATTTACTTGGCCTAGTAATCTATCAATATATGAGTCTTTCTTATCTTCATAATTAATCAATTTATATGCTAAAAGATCATATCTATAGTGTTTTTTAAAATTCGATTTTTGATTACGTAATGAGTCTGCTTCAAAAAAATGTTGTTTTTCGCAATGAGTTAATCCGTTTTTTTCATATAAATCTCTTTTAGTTAAATTTTGATTTTGAGCCATACGGTGTTGATTGGCTTTATTTCGCCATTCTTGTCGTACTAATCCATCCCATTTAATCCGAGAGAAATCATATTGAGAATGACCACTTAACCAGTTTTTCCATGGATTCCTTCCAAAATTCCAAAAAGGTTTATGTCTTAATTGGTAATTAAATATTCCGTGTTTTTCAAAAAAATCCTTTATTTCATTCTTAAGAAATAGAGATGTTCCCTGATATTGAAGAACAGGTCCTAAATTAGAAAAGTTCAAAATTGGGGCTTGTAACAATTTGTAAAATACATACGCTTGGGATTGTGAAAAAGACGATAAATTCCAAGAAATCTTTGAATTCTTATTACTAATCTTCGAAAGTGATTTTTTGACAGTCGAAATAAAGTGAATTCTATTTTGATTTGTTTTATTAATTATTTGCGGATTTTCTTCATTATTGTGGATGTTTTTCTCAATAATTTTTATTTTTTTTCGTGTTGATTCACTAAAAGGTTTTGCATTGATTCTTGGAATAGTAACGATAGATAGAAAAAAATTTCTGTATAGCTTTTCAATAAAAAAATTTAGATAAAAATAGGATTTACGGGTTAATCGAGTATTTCTTTTTTTGAATATCTGCCAAATCTTTTTTGATGAGTCTAATATTTTAGCAGAATAAGTTCTTTTGTTCGAACTAATATTTGTTTCTTGAGTTAGCGATACTGTTTTATTTTCTTTTGTAATTTTATATATTTGATTTCGTATTCTGCTTGTTCTATTAGTCAGATCTGTCATTTTTTTTTCGGTCCGGGATAAATTAGGCCAATCCATAGATGGAATTTCAATAGACGATTCGTGAATCTTCTGATTACTGAGTATCGAATTTTTTTGAGTTTCACCCAATTCATCGATTTCTATCAAGTTTATTTTTGAAAGTTCTTTTATTTTTCCTTCTTTGAAACCCCTTAAAACTATAAAAGACTTAGTTTTCAATTTTATAATTTTTTTTTTTAGTTCTTTAAAAATGGGTTCAAAAAACGAACGTCGTTTTCGGGGAGAACCAAAGGGCATTTCCGTTTCCAATCCCAAAGCCGTTAAAAAACAAAAATCAGCTTCACTTTTTGCATCTTCATGAGGG